ATTTGGTGACTGCTCTATCTATAGTTAGGGATGAGCTGACGACCATGCTACACACGTAGGTCTGCTTTGAGAATGACCTACTGAGCCCGCCTTGAGTCTAATTCCCCTTCAGGTTGGAGAAAGTACGACGTGTGTCTCGATCTTGACAACTGAATCACAGCCGGACGCTATATTCATCCGGGGTCTCGTTCATGCGGCGATGATATTTCAATTTTTAGAAAGACCAATGCAGAATCCCAACCCACCAGATTCGTTCTAGAGCTTTCTATGCCCCGGTTGGGCGAATCCACCGACTCACGTCGAATACGAAGGCCTCTCTCGACAAACTAGCCCGCGTCTTTCTATCGGACTAGACCGAACGAAGTAGCTTGTTCCGTGATACAAACCATACGCTGCCAAAGATGGGAGTCAGTGCGTATTCATTTTGGTATGTCCTTCGAAGCACCTTAAAGTCTTTACTCATGCTCCTGGACTCTGGAATCATCACATGATTGAACTCACATAAAGCCGAAGAATCGAACGTTGAAGGGAGAAATCGACGGAAGAATGAAAACTTCTTCTTCTTCGAAGCGATGGAGTAGCTATGATGAATCTAAGGCCTTCCCTTGATCCGCCTCAAGTGGAATCGCTTTCTAGTTTAGGGTATTCTTTCTTGAGTTGGAATGTCCCCCTTCTCCCAGGTGTTCTGTGTTCCTGCCAGGTTATGGAAAAAGCTTAGTAGATCGAGATGGATGTCGATTCAGGGATTTTCATGCTAAGGAGAATCTCATGCTCGAAGGCGAGTCACCCTAAAAAGCATCCGTTCGCCCCCACTCTTGCGAGCTCGAACGTCAATAGCGAGACTTATTACCAATCCCGGGGAACAGCTACCCCAGCAGAACCTGCAGTTTCTCTACGGAAGCTTCGACTATTTATAGTAATATATGAATAAATCTATCAAAGAGACGATTCGAAGTGAATTGATAGGACAAATTTGATTGTGTCAACAGGTTTGTAACCCTATTCCTCCGACGAAAAAAGGCCCTTTTCTTTTTTCCTATCGATTCGATCGGTGGAACTTACTATCTTTATTCCTAAGATCTTCTTTCAGACTTCATCTTTGTGACATCCCTGTGCCTAAGGAATAGCTTGAAGCTCAGTTACTCGCTCGCTTTAACTACGTGCACCTTCCTTTACCTGACGGTCGGGCCGGTCACCGAAGTCTAAGAGTTGCTTGCCTGTCAGTCCTAAATGTATTTGCATATCGCGCAATTCTAGTAAAGAAATCCTTTGTTTTTGCCTCGATGTATTTTCTAGGTCGTCTAGCGGGCCATTAGCTTGACAGTTTAGCCGACCTACCCGCCTTGGAAGCTTTCGATTCTTTCCATTCCGCCGGCTAGTGGGCCGGTCTATCGGTTAGTGGGAGAAGTCGTAGCAGCATTTCCCTTAGTCTGTCAAGCCAGTCCTACATCCGCAAACAAAAGAGTTCATTACGTAAGCATAACGTCTAGTGGTCGATTCGTTCTAAGTCTTCGATTTGGCCCGAAGTGATGAATCCATCCTCCTTTACGGTACCGTAGGCTTTCCCACCTCTATCTTATTAAACTAGCTATCGTTCTACCATTGTTCTAGAGTATGGTAATCCTTTGACTAACTCTAACTCCAGCTCTTAACTCCTACCTTCGTTGTATACTTTCAAAAGTATGGAATGCTCTCTTCCTTGATCCCCCTATCCCTCCCTGTAAACTTAGACAGCCTTAAGAAGCTCGTACTCGTAAAAGGATATCGGAGACAACTTCTATTCAATCAGGTAGACGGCTCTTAAACAGCTTTCTTTATGCCAGCCTATAATGATGTTCCAGTGTAGTCTTTACTTCTTTGCTTGCTTTGTTCCTAGCCCTTCTTCTAATTTCCTTCGTTCTGTAAACTTATCTAAAACGCTTTTCTTTCCTACTTGCTAGTTTACCCGAAAATCTTCAACCCATTTTTCGGAGTTCATAACTATTCCGGGGATTGATGAAGCAAGAGCTTTAGCGTAGATTGATTGCTACACTTTAACATCTAAGAAAGAAGCCTGACTCTTAGACTGAAGAATAGATTGACCCCCATCAACTCAACTACCGAAAAATAACAGCATCACTCCCTATCAGAGAGGGCAGCCAGCCAAGAGAGAGCAAAAAGTCTTCATCCCTATGATTCAAGCTACCACGCCAGGTAGGCTAACTGATGCAGTCCGAAAGAAACTTAAAAGTTTATACTATACCTATTCAAATTCAAAAGAAGTCTTTTCCCAAAGCTAAGATCGTAAGCTTATAATGCAGTGGTTCTAACAAAGCGAAGTAAGAAGCGGCCCGTTTCGTGTGTAAAGTTAGAGCTTCCAACTACATACAGCATGTGAAATGGACTTTGTCGACGAAATCTTAGTCAAGTATGACTCTCTAGACCCAAGGGGCTGCATTCTAAGTAAAGGAAGATCCTACCGCCCAAAGCGGTTCAAGGGACCTGGACACGCATAACATAAGATTGTGGCACTTTCGATACATCGTTCTATTACTAGTTCGGCTACTAGAGGTATTACCGCCATATCTAATGCTAATGAATCATTGATTCTTTGGTAGAACAACTTGAAAATAATATTAGGATGCAAGCAGGATTATTGAAGTCACGAAGGTGTAAAACTAATTCATCAAATGTAAAAGCCCCTTATTGAAAATAAAAAAAAATAGAAATTGGAGAAATTATACCCCTTCGGTTCAGCCTTAGTTGAATTCATGGTAGAGAGGGAACTAATTACTTTGATTAATGAGAATGATCAGAAAGAGAGTGTTCGTGTGAAGAACGGTTCTTATTATCTTCCAAGCAAGATTTTCGTTGTTTGCAAATTGGATATTTCGTTACTTCCTATCCAGCTAAATCTCCCTATGGTTTGCCCTCCTCTAGAATGGAAGAGTTCCTGTCCTAATCCTAAAAATCTTTCGGATCTATCAGGGGGGTACTTAAGCAGGCCAACTGGTTATATATATGATAGGTACCGCCTGTTAAGTAGTGCTGACATCAATCATTTTTCTATTGATATCTCAGGTGTGAATAATTCTCAAAGTTTATGTAGTATTATGAATAAGCTGCAGAGCCAGCCTTTTAAGGTTAACAGTCAATTTCTCCAATTTCTTAAATCAGAAAAATAAAAGTATAACCTTTTCGACGATGGTCTTCTTTTGCCTAGTTTTCTTGCATTTATTAATTTAGTAGATGTTACACCTTTATTAAGATCATTATATATGCAGCATAATGATACTATTAGCAGGATCGTTAGTTATAGTGAAATACTACAATTATTATCAAAGAACATTCAGCGAGCTCGTTATGAGCAATTGATTCTAAATCTTGCTTCTGCTTACGAGGGTTATACCTTTTATTTACCAGCATTTCTGGACTTTCGAGGAAGAATTTACCGGTGTGGGATCTTGCATTTTCACGAGCGTGATTTGGCAAGAAGTCTGATAGTCTTTGCTGGGGATGATGAAAAAACGAATACGAAGGTTAATAGTTGTGCGGTGATATCAGCTTTTGCTTTCCATTACAAATCTTTCGAGTCTTACGATAATTGTATTGAATGGTTTATGCAAGAATTGTATGATTTAATAAACAATAATGATTCTAATCCTGATCCGGAGAGACTTTACAAACTTTATAGGTTTGCTAAACGCCCATTTCAGTACTTATCTCATTTTTAAAGATGGAATGAGGACTACGAATGCCACCTCACCCCTATTACCCAAGATGCCTCGGCAAGTGCATATCAGATCATGAGTTACTTATTATTAGATGAATTCTTAGCTGAGAAAACGAATCTCATCCCATCTCTGGATGGTCAAATCCAAGATGTATATTCTTATATCTCTAATGAGCTCAAGTCGTTTCTTAAAGATGAACTAGTGGATAATAATCTATCATCTATTGTTTGTAATAACCTTGATCGTAAGATTGTAAAGAAAATCTTTATGCCTATGATTTATGGCAAGACTGTAATGAGCACTGCTTCCGATTTAAAAGAGCATCTCTCTCACTACATCACTCATAAGGAGTGTTTCACTGTTGCTTCGGCCTGCTTCAAGTTCTGGAGATCTCGATTTAATGGGATGGAATCCTTGATCCGGTTGATCAGGAATATAGGCTGGGTAGCCTCCGCTAAGAATCGCCCTGTATTCTATAAAGTACAAAACTTTACAACTGTACAGGATTATATGATAACGAGGGCAATCTATATATGGGTTTATGATAGACTTCGTAAGAAAAGACGTCGAATTACTTTAAGAGTGCCTTCTGCTCAAAGAGATCGAAGGAAGACAGAGATCTCTACTTTCGCGAATTTTATTCATCAGAAAGACGCACATATAGCCATGGAAGTGGTAAAAAAAATGCTTGAAATAGGTGCTCCTATATACACTGTTCACGAGAATTTTGTAAGTACTCCAGAGTTTTGTTATGAAATACCTAATTTTTATACCGAAACTATTTGTGAAATGGGTTACCCACTTACCATAATCAACGAGTTCATCTATACGAATGTTATAAAACCTATTAATGATAAATTACCGTTAAGTCATGTATATCCTATAACAGAGGAGGATATTCAAAGGGGTATGGTAATTCATGAGCAATATCTTAAAGATTACTTATATAAATATAAACCTGCTAACCTAAGTGCCCACGAAGAGAGATTTCGAATACTGAACTAAGTAGGTAAGAAACCTTTAACCTACTTTGGGATCCTTTATCACAGAACCGATTTTCTCAAAGCCGCCTTCTTCTCGAGAACATTACTTCAACTCGTCATTGGTATTGATGACAAGGACTTTCATCACTGAACCCAACCTATGTCCCTTGCTCGAACACAAGTTTGAAGTGCTGATCAGACACTCGGGGGATCACGACTCCTCTCTCTCATCGATATCCGGTAAGCGATTACTTTTTTTTCGGGCAATTTCCATATTCTTAAGGAATCCTTTACTTTAGCTACTAATCTTCAGGAAAAGAGCTCATGCAGAGGAGAGAGAAGAAAGATCTGACTCATAAAGCACTTTCATTTAAGTAGTGAATCCAGCACAAAACAAAAAGCAGAGGATTCTATAACAGCATATTCTTCCACTTGAACTTTTTTTGTATCTTGTTTTCTTCCGATCTTTTGTAGTAAGCCTATTATTAGTATTAGCTCCTAGCTTTCCTATAGTTCAAATAGTTCGACGAGTTAAGCGCTAGCTTAGTAAGAGCTTCGATTGAAAGCCTTTCCTATCTAGAAAGCTGCTACGTCTTGTCGACTAGTCTTAGTCCGACCTACAAAATTCCCTTCAATACTTAGTCACTTTATTTCACGAATCCTCTCCTTTCAGTCGAGTCACTTCGTACCTTCCCTTCCTAACAACTCATCCGCGACTAATTAGGTACTAAGAAAAAGCGGAGCGGATATGCGACATCATTTCTTTCTTATAGCAAGCAAGGAAGCGTGATTGTGTTAGTATTCCGGGGCCAAACAAAAGAAGGTTTGATCCTGGCTCAGAAGGACGGCTAGTTAACTCTAACCCAGGAGCAATCGTGAATGTGAATAAGTCTTTCTTCTTCAGCAGCAGATTCAGATAGTGATCAGTACCCCTCTCGTTCCTCCCATAGGCACCGTTCTGTTCTATGAAGGGCACTCTGGGCTTTCCCTAGGCGGATAACCTGGTCAATGCTGAAGGGTAGCTCCGCCCCCTGTAGGTATCGTCGAAGTGGTTACCCGAACCCACCTACGAACCTCGAATATAGGCCTCAGCCGTAACCAACCGGTTACGTATATAAGAGCTGGATACATTGCCTTCTTCTTTTCTTCTCTTCGCTATACTTCCTTTTGCGCTTAGTTTTCCAGCCGTATCGTGACTTAATAGCTAGGCCGCCTTTCTTGTTCGTGGTTCTTTCGATCCTCCAACTTGACCGGGTGGTTCGGCAAATCAAGCTCATTTGTCCTGAGAGCAAGAACTAAGAGAAAGCTAGATTTCCGCCGATATGGAATTCTTTCTAAGAGGGAATTCCCCGGGCAAAAGCTCTCTTTGGTTCCGCTACGTTCGTCGGTGTCCGACCAGCTCTATCCATCAAATATCGCTTTCGACTTGGACCGGCTCTACCCATTTACCAATTTCAGCGACAGGAAGACTCTATTCTGTCTTGGCTTAGACTTGGATTGGCTCTGGCTCATAGGTCACGAGCTGAAGAACATGAGCCAAAGCCCTCCGCTACGAACCCTTCACAGATGCCCACTACTGCACTAAACCCACCACTGTCCTGCCTCATCTCGAATCAAGCCTCCAGCGCCAGCAGAGTCCTTAGCGCAACCACCTAAAGAAACCGATCCGCTAGTCTAATCTATTCTCTGCTTTCGAGCAGTGAATTCCGACCAGTCAACTTAGATGTCACGGGACTGGGCAAAAGCCCTTCAGTCAGTTTAGATACCGCTCCTGCTGCGGAAGATCATGTCTTCGAGGAGTTTGTTGTCCTCAACGTTGACCGAACCGTCTTTCAAGAAGAGTCAAATCAAGTCAGTTTTGAATTGACCAACGAAGTGATTTTCCCCGAGATCCAGTACAGTCGAAAAAACAAAGGCTTATCTAAATCGAAAAAGAGGAAGATTCGCCAACGGAAGTCAGTTCACTCGCTTTTCTTGCTGCGAGAAGAACAGCTAAAACAAAAAATGGAAAAGACTGAAAAGCCTTCCACTTTCATCTGCAACTAAATGATAGAGAGGCGGACATAACGAATAGACTAGGAGACTGCTCTACGGGATAAGAGAAGATATTAAACCAAAAAAAACCTTCACGTCACGATAGGCGCATGGTCCAAGACCTCAAAGAAAAGGATCACTACATACGAAATGAAAAGAACTAAAGCAAGAGCTCGTGAACCAACAAGGGCAGCAACTGCAACCAAGAAAGAAGGAATTGAGTCCTTTCACATTATTATTCTTTTTAGAAAGGCAAAAGGAAATGGGAACTTAGCCTAATAAGCAAGCCATAGGCCGGTTCTCCACCTGCAACCCTCGCTCGAATAAAAAGAAAAGAAAGAGCATTTTCCTCGGGAACTCAGAAGGCTTTTCCCTCAACGACTAAAGGAAGCAGCATACTACTCCCTTATCTTACTCAGACAGAAACTCCAGAAGGAGTGTATTGCCAGGCTTTGAATTAGAAGGAAAACCCCAGCAAGGAAAGTCTGTTGATCCTGAGCTTTTTTAGTTTAGATGAAATCCTCAAGCAAGGCATAATATTCTTTCACCAAGTGGGATGAAAGTCAAGAAGAAGGTAAGCTTCTTCTATCGTTCGGACAGCAACTTGATAGCTTCCTCCGCACCACTAAGAGTCTCAGTTACTCGAGAAATACTTCTTCTTATTCCAGTTCAGAAGACCGGGAAACCCTCTTTCCGAATGTCTAGCCTTCTCGCGAATTCCCTATAACTATTCAATTTCTTAATAGAAGAAAGGAAAGTCGAATCCAAGGGGCATATCTTTACTAGGTTATGATTCGCATCTCGAAAGAAATGCATTGATAAAGGATCTCACCTTACTCTAAGAAGTAAGCAAGTAAACCCTCAAAAGATGTGCACAAGAGCTAAGCCTACTTCCCTAGCAACTTTCCTTCCTTATTCTTACTACTGTCTTGCTCGGACTGACTGCACTGACTGGAATGAAGATCTCCTTCGTTTTCTAGAGAAGGCAGAAAAAAGTAGATGCCTTTCTCACTAGAAATGCAGGGGCTTACCCTAAGACTTCAACTCCATCTTACATCGAAGTCAGTTCGGCTGGATCGAGAGAATCTGGATAGGCATGATCGAAATAGGGGGCAACTCCAAGATAGTTGGAAAGAACTGGCTCTGGCTTTGTTGTAAGGAGCATTTTTTCTACAATTGCCTCTACGGAAGAAGGCTATCTCTGGTACGGAGTTCTTTTCTGGTCTTGGGACAGCGAGAAGGAATAAAAATACAACAGGGAGTGACCTCGGGTAAGAAGGGGAATTACACTGGCACGAGAAAGAAATGAATTGGGCTTAGACACTAGGCATATACATATACAGAATCACATGCGGAGACGATAACATAAGCGAGAAGAGACATCTTGTTTCGGCTACCTTAAAACCAGCTACCTTACGGTTACGGACAGGGGGAATTACTAGCCCATGATCAAAGATATAGGTATTCTAAATGAAAATGAGAAAACACATTCTAGTTTTTGGCTCGCAATAAAGCTAGGGTCCTGATCGAGCAACTAGTAGTCCTATCTATCCACCTCTCCAGACACAATATCTTGAGTACCTATGATGGTGACCACATCTGCTGGCAAAGATGAGCTCTACCAGTCTCTCCTTTTTTTTAGCCCTAAGAAGTCCAGTTCGAATTCCTTTCGATCAATCGCATCCAGAAGCCTTCTATAAGGCAGGCTACGGTGGGTCCCGTGGTTCTCTATTTTATTAAGGTGGTCCTGGTACGTTTCCAATGAGAATGCCCTACCATTAGGATAGAATAGGAACCCCCTAATCTGGTGCCTTTTATCGAAAATGGAATCCTCTGGAACCACCCTGTCCGAACGAAGGGCTTTCTCTATCTTAAGCTCCGTTTGGAATTGGGTGTCAATAATCGTCTGAAAAAGACTATCGGGCAAGGGGCGCTCGATAGTATTTATGCTAAGACGATCACTTAGCTCCCGACGCCTCTGTCCCTCCTCCTGTAACGGATGATACACCTCCGCAATAGGCGCTGCGGGTTCACCCGGGTTGGGAGAGTCCGGGGCCGGTTGGTTGATACTGGCTTCAGAATTACTAGGGGAACAGCTTCCAAATAAATCAGTCCACCGGAAGCCCCTTCCCTCACCTGCCTCATCTGATCCTGGGTCCGTCATGAAATTCCCGGAAAAAGCGGCATGCCCCAGAATTCTTACTAGACTGGCGATTATCAAAACAAGAGGGCCGCTTGAGCCCGCCCCGCAACACTTTATAAAAAGTGTTGCGAGCTCCCGGCTGCCCGCGGAGATAACTGCCTTGATAAGCAGTTCTTGGGAAGATACGATCTTCTCCAAATACAAAAGATTCCAAATCAAAGAAAAAAAAATGATTGTAGTGGAAAGAAGAAATAAAGATATTATAAGATTTTTAGGTCCAATTCCATCCATTTTTGATGAGGCAATTTTGACTTGTTTATCGTCAACTAATCTAGCTCCTGAAATATATGACATTCTGGATCCTTCCTTTGACGAGTCTTCTAGGCTGGAATCATCCTCTCTGATGATCTTAGAACTACTGTGGAGCGGGAATAGGGCTATAAGTAGGCCGTTTTCTATTGCTATAAGGGCTGCTCGCCTTTATACGGCTTGGCTTCGCTATCGCTCCTATGTGGTGGTCGGCCTAAAAAGTAGTCTTCCTACCAGAATGCCTATTCTCTAGTGCAGGAAGCTTCGCCAGAAGCAAGCAAGACGAGGTCGCTCTGCTTTGTAGACAAGGCTCGTTCCGTACTTGACTTACGAGCTCGTCTAGTACTCGCCTCTATCTCTAAAGGAAGGGGCTTATGCACTCTACTTGCTGTCTACTAAACGAGCGTTAGAGCGAAGCCTTCTTAGTGGCTTCTCTTCTTTTTCCTCACCCTATTCTTTCATTTCCGCTTAAGCTTCTCCGGTTTGGGGGATTAATTGATTAGATACCCGAGAACCATAATCTTTCCTAGAAACAGCTTCTACGACGATAGATAGGGGTCAGGTTTGTTTGGCATCTATGCCTCCTGCCCTCCAAACAGTATGGGAGCCTTTCAGCTCGTACTGCTCACACTCCTAGATCTTCACGGCACCTCCCCCACCCTGTGAAACAAAAGTGTATATACATCCAGAAGGCTGGTTATGACCTTTATTTATCTTTCTCTCCTAAAGCTTCGCTAAAGCGACTACGTCACTTTCTTTCACGAATCCTCTCCTCTCCTTTCAGTCGAGTTACTTCGTACCTTTAGCTTCGCTAAAGCGACTTCGTACCTTTCAGTCGAGTCACTTCGTACCTCTACTTCAATGAAAGCTAGCTCCTACTCCTTCTCCTCCTGAATCCTCGTTGGTCTTTCGTTCGTAGTGCGAATTCTATAGTGAGAAAGCTCACCCCTGCCTTTAGACGAGAAAGCCCTCTTTTACATCCTCTAGACAAATCAATAGAAAATGCTACAACCCATTGTTGTTCTTTTGACGATGAACCACTCCAGTACAACAGGCTAAAGTAAGCTCTATGCTTCGTCCCCGGTGCGTAGGGCCGATCCCCGTGTGCTGGAGGGACGACCAGAAAGTGTGTGTTAAGCATATTCAAACAAAAGAAGCAAAAAAGGGAGATATTTATACGAAAGAGGCAAGGGCTTTCGCCTTCGAATTGAGTAGTTTTTTTTCTTTCTACTCGAAAGAAACTTTAATCGAAAGTAGACTCAAGCCTTACCCCCTTATTATATATATATGTGTATGTGATTTAGTTCGAAATAATGGACTGATCTTTCTCCGCTTTAAATTAAAGAAGGTCTATTTTGATAGATAGAAATAGACAGGGACTAAGCAATAAGAACAGAATACCAAAGGCTTACTCCCATTTCTCTCTACTCTATCAATGAAGGAATTCCTTCATAGAATGCTTTTATACTCCACTTTTTGAAAACAACCGTACGGGATAGACCCGGAAGAGGAGATTGTACCAAAGGAGGCCCGTTTTACCGATCGTTTGGTTGGGTGTGTCCTTAGTCGCCCCGGAGAAGCCATACCCTTAAGAAGCTTACCCAACTCATCGCTTAACTCCTAAGAAAGGAAGACAACCTCGTGCATAATTGAAAATCGAAAAGCCAAAAGCCGGCTTTACCTTCTATTAGAAAAGGGCCTTCCCTTTACTAGTAAGGGGAAGAAAGAATCTGCTTTTGCAAAAAAAGCTTTGGAGATAGGATCACACTCGAGAAATAGTCTACTTCAAGGCTGCAGGTGGGCACCACTATTCATCATGTCAAGGCGGAATTCCGCGAACAAAAAGATTCGACGAAAACCGGGCATACATTCGAGAGAGAGAAGGATTAGTTCGTGTCTGGGTCAAGGTTTCGTAAGGACGAAATCTCTTGCTCCGGTAAGAACTGTCTAACCTCTGTTGTGTTGCTATAACCTAGTCTTACTCACTCTTACCTCCCTGCTTGTTCTCCTTTCTTTTATGAGAATACTTGCCGCCTCTGCTCTCGTTCGGGCCCCGGGAATCCCTTGCTTTTGGCTACGGTCTTTATTTACTGAATTTCATTTCCTCTCCTCTCCTTTCAGTCGAGTTACTGCGTGCCTCTAGCTTTGCTAGAGCGACTACGTGCCTCTCAAAACTACTAATTTACAAAGACTACTGGAACGGCACGACACGACAGATATACTTACCGACAAGAGAAAGCAAGACTGACCTACCCAAGAAAGAGAAGGCCAGAAGAAAGTTTTTATTTCCCACGGCCTTATTTACCAAGCTCGAGACTAGAAGAGCATTTTTGGAATTTCAGATATCGCTTGTAATGTAATAAGGATGAAGTCTCATTCATATAGTAATGTCCTTAGCTTGCGCCCTTTTTGAGACTAAGACAGGTTTGGAATCCTGTCCTATCACCCTTATCAAATCCCTAGCTCTCTTCCTTAGTGCAACTGTCCTATTCCTATCATGGGAATCTCTATCTTTCTTTTTTTTTGCATATCTATCGTTTTTTTTTGGATACCAAACCGGGCAGTATCGTATATGAAGAAAGAGATTGTTGACGTTACTAGACTAATAAGGTAGGGCATTTTTTCTTGTGACCGCCTTTCCTACCAAAAAGCTAACCCAAGCAAATCCGGGTTTTTTCTATTCTAGACTGGACCTTCGGGATTTTGTTAGGGTTCATACATGCATTGATCCAGTCGAAGAACCTGCTCCAGAGCGACTACTCTGCCTAGCGTATTTTCGTGCCCGCTCCGGGTTCTTTCTGCTCGGTTCTATAATGAATCCCGGATCCATCCATTTGAGGGAGGTCAAATTCCGAGCTCTTCTAAGCAATTAGCTCTTATAATTGCTTCGATGAGCTCTATTAGTTCTGTATATTTAAAAACAGGGCTATCCAATGATTGACTGCGAAACCCTGATGGGTTAAAAATCGTATACTTGAACGATGCCCTCTATCGGCGATCGTTCGACGGACTACTTTTGCGATGTCTGTCACATGAAGAAGCTCAGCAAGCCTTGCAAAAAGTACATGCTTTACTAATACTAAAAAAGGGGGCATAGCCCTAGTGGTTTGCTGGGTTGGTTTTGCTCTCTACCTTCTCACGAGAGGATGGAAAGAAGAGAGGTCAACTGGAGTGGAAGCCAAACGACGGGGCCGAGAATCTGTGATCGATCCGAAGAACCACTGCCAGATACGATTCTGCTTCCTCTTCGTACTACCAAAAAATGAGATTCTTGCCCGGCTTTCTTTCGGCTTAAGAAAGCTGCGGTGAGAATGAGGA